GTTAATGTAGCTTAATAAATAAAGCGAAGCACTGAAAATGCTTAGAAGAATCACGTGATTCCATGAACATAAAGGTTTGGTCCCAGCCTTACTATTAGCTTCTAATAAACTTACACATGCAAGCCTCTACATACCGGTGAAAATGCCCTAGAGTCACAGCAATTGATCAAAGGAGCCGGCATCAAGCACGCTAATTAAGCAGCTCATAACGCCTTGCTCAACCACACCCCCACGGGATACAGCAGTGATAAGAATTAAGCCATGAACGAAAGTTCGACTAAGTTATATTAATATCAGGGTTGGTAAATTTCGTGCCAGCCACCGCGGTCATACGATTAACCCTAGTTAATAGACCCACGGCGTAAAACGTGTCAAAGAGCTCAATATTACTAAAGTTGTAATTTAATCAGGCCGTAAAAAGCCCCCATTAATATAAAATATACTACGAAAGTGACTTTATTAACTCTGATTACACGATAGCTAAGACCCAAACTGGGATTAGATACCCCACTATGCTTAGCCCTAAACATAAATGATTCAAATAATAAAATCATTCGCCAGAGAACTACTAGCAATAGCTTAAAACTCAAAGGACTTGGCGGTGCTTTATACCCCTCTAGAGGAGCCTGTTCTATAATCGATAAACCCCGATAAACCTCACCGTTCCTAGCTAATCCAGTCTATATACCGCCATCTTCAGCAAACCCTTAAAAGGACAAACAGTAAGCATGATCATATGACATAAAAAAGTTAGGTCAAGGTGTAGCCAATGGAACGGAAAGAAATGGGCTACATTTTCTTAAAAAGAAAATCCAACGGAAGCTCTTATGAAAACAAGAACCAAAGGAGGATCTAGTAGTAAATTAAGAATAGAGAGCTTAATTGAACAGGGCCATGAAGCACGCACACACCGCCCGTCACCCTCCTCAAGTAAATATACCACACTATAACATATCCAAATTATATCTGATACAAGAGGAGACAAGTCGTAACAAGGTAAGCCTACTGGAAAGTGTGCTTGGATAACAAAATGTAGCTTAATTAAAGCATCTGGCCTACACCCAGAAGATATCGCCCATTAGCGATCACTTTGAACTAAACCTAGCCCAAACAAAATAAACCAAACTATAACACAATAATAAAACAAAACATTTACTTTCTTATTAAAGTATAGGAGATAGAAATATTACTTGGAGCTATAGAGAAAGTACCGCAAGGGAATGATGAAAGACAATTTAAAGTATAAAACAGCAAAGATTAACCCTTTTACCTTTTGCATAATGAACTAGCTAGAATAACTTAACAAAGAGAACTTAAGCTAAGCCCCCCGAAACCAGACGAGCTACCTATGAACAATTTATTAGAATGAACTCATCTATGTAGCAAAATAGTGAAAAGATTTGTAGGTAGAGGTGAAAAGCCTAACGAGCCTGGTGATAGCTGGTTGCCCACGACAGAATTTTAGTTCGACTTTAAATTTACCAAAATAAACCCATAATTATTATGTAAATTTAATTTATAGTCTAAAGAGGTACAGCTCTTTAGACAAAGGATACAGCCTTATTTGGAGAGTAAACTATTACCAAATCATAGTAGGCCTAAAAGCAGCCACCAATTAAGAAAGCGTTCAAGCTCAACAACCTAAACTTTATAAATACCAAAAGTCATAAATAACTCCCAATCCACTACTGGGCCAATCTATATTATTATAGAAGCAATAATGCTAGCATGAGTAACAAGAAATAATTCTCCCCGCACAAGCCTATAACAGTTAACGGATAACCACTGATAGTTAACAACAAAATAAATATAAATCACTAATAAACCTCTTATTAAACTAATTGTTAACCCAACACAGGAGTGCAACATCAGGGAAAGATTAAAAGGAGTAAAAGGAACTCGGCAAATATTAAACCTCGCCTGTTTACCAAAAACATCACCTCTAGCATTACTAGTATTAGAGGCACTGCCTGCCCAGTGACATTAGTTTAACGGCCGCGGTATCCTGACCGTGCAAAGGTAGCATAATCATTTGTTCCTTAAATAGGGACTTGTATGAATGGCCACACGAAGGTTTAACTGTCTCTTACTCCCAATCAGTGAAATTGACCTCCCCGTGAAGAGGCGGGGATAGTATAATAAGACGAGAAGACCCTATGGAGCTTCAATTAATTAACCCATGATAACCAAACACCCAATCCACAGGAATTAACATAATGTTATCAATGGCTTAACAATTTAGGTTGGGGTGACCTCGGAAAATAACACAACTTCCGAATGATACAAGTTAAGACTTACTAGTCAAAACATCCTCTCACTTATTGATCCAAGATCTTGATCAACGGAACAAGTTACCCTAGGGATAACAGCGCAATCTTATTTAAGAGTCCATATCGACAATAAGGTTTACGACCTCGATGTTGGATCAGGACATCCTAATGGTGCAGCAGCTATTAAAGGTTCGTTTGTTCAACGATTAAAGTCCTACGTGATCTGAGTTCAGACCGGAGTAATCCAGGTCGGTTTCTATCTATTTCGTGGTTTTTCCTAGTACGAAAGGACAAGAAAAACAAGGCCAACCTCAAAAGGCGCCTTTAGACTAACAGATGGTATAATCTCAATCTGGTCAATCTACCTATACATGCTTAGCCCTAGAGTTAGGGTTTGTTAGGGTGGCAGAGCTTGGTAAATGTATAAAACTTAAACCTTTATTACCAGAGGTTCAAATCCTCTCTCTAACAGATATGCTTATATTAAATATTTTATCTTTAATTGTACCCATTTTACTCGCAGTAGCTTTCCTAACCCTAGTAGAACGCAAAACACTAGGATATATACAACTCCGAAAAGGACCCAACATTGTAGGACCATACGGCCTCTTACAACCAATCGCAGATGCCATAAAACTATTTACTAAAGAACCCCTGCACCCTCTCACATCCTCAATCTCTATATTCATCCTAGCCCCAATCTTAGCTCTAACCCTAGCCCTAACAATATGAGTTCCCCTGCCAATACCCTATTGTGTTACAAACATAAACCTAGGTGTCCTATTTTTATTAGCTATATCAAGCCTCACTGTATACTCAATCCTGTGGTCCGGGTGATCCTCCAACTCCAAATACTCCCTAATCGGAGCCCTACGAGCCGTAGCCCAAACAATCTCCTACGAAGTGACCCTAGCTATTATTCTTCTATCAATCTTACTAAACAACGGCTCATTTACCCTACCCAATCTAATCATTACACAAGAATATCTCTGACTTATCCTCCCCATATGACCACTCGCCATAATATGGTTTATCTCAACCTTAGCAGAAACCAACCGAGCTCCATTTGACCTAACTGAAGGAGAGTCAGAATTAGTCTCAGGATTCAATGTAGAATACACAGCCGGCCCATTCGCCCTATTCTTCATAGCAGAATACGCCAATATCATCATAATAAACGCCCTCACAACCATCCTATTTTTCGGAGCATTCCATAACCCACTCATACCAGAATTATACACAGTAAATTTTATCATAAAGACACTTCTTCTAACAACCACCTTCCTATGAATTCGCGCATCATACCCCCGATTTCGATATGACCAACTAATACATTTGTTGTGAAAAAACTTCCTACCTCTAACACTAGCCTTATGCATATGACACATTTCCCTACCAATCATAACAGCAAGTATCCCTCCCCAAACATAAGAAATATGTCTGACAAAAGAATTACTTTGATAGAGTAAATAATAGAGGTTTAAATCCTCTTATTTCTAGAACTATAGGAATTGAACCTAACCCTAAGAACTCAAAAATCTTCGTGCTACCTAACTACACCAAATTCTACAGTAAGGTCAGCTAAATAAAGCTATCGGGCCCATACCCCGAAAATGTTGGATCATACCCTTCCCATACTAATAAAACCACCTATCTTAATCATCATCATTACGACTATAATAGCAGGAACAATAATAGTCATAGTAAGCTCTCACTGAATATTCATCTGAATCGGATTCGAAATAAATATACTAGCAATTATTCCCATCTTAATAAAAACCTTCAACCCCCGAGCCATAGAAGCATCAACAAAATATTTCTTAACCCAGGCCACAGCATCAATAATTTTAATACTTGGAATCATTACTAATCTTCTACTAACAGGACAATGGACAATATCTAATATATTAAACCCAATCGCATCAAACATAATAACTATTGCTCTTACAATAAAACTCGGATTATCTCCCTTTCACTTCTGAGTCCCTGAAGTTACACAAGGAATCTCAATACTATCAGCAATAATCCTCCTAACTTGACAAAAAATCGCACCACTATCAACTCTATACCAAATGTCACCCTCCATCAACTCAAATCTACTCCTAACCATAGCTATAATCTCAATACTAGTAGGTGGGTGAGGAGGATTAAACCAAACCCAACTACGAAAAATCATAGCATATTCATCTATTTCTCATATAGGATGAATAACTGCCGTAACACTAATTAACCCTAACCTAATAATTCTCAATCTAGTAATCTACGTTATGATAACCCTGGGAACCTTTATACTGTTCACTTATAACTCCTCTACAACTACCTTATCCCTATCCTATTCATGAAATAAATTTCCACTCACCACCTCCCTAATACTAATTCTTATAATATCCATTGGAGGCCTCCCACCTCTCTCAGGATTTATACCAAAATGAATAATTATTCAAGAACTCACAAAAAATAATATAATTATTATATCCACACTTATAACTCTAACAGCCCTACTAAATCTATTCTTCTATGTACGACTAGCATATGCCACCGCACTAACTATATTTCCATCAACAAATAATATAAAAATAAAATGACTATTCAACAACCAAAAAACATCACCCCTCCTATCACCACTAATCATCATATCCACAATACTACTACCACTCTCACCAATAATATTAATTTTATACTAGAGATTTAGGTTAAAACAGACCAAGGGCCTTCAAAGCCCTAAGTAAGTATATATACTTAATCTCTGCCAATCTAACTAATAAGGACTGCAGGACTCACCCTACATCAACTGAATGCAAATCAACTACTTTTATTAAGCTAAGCCCTTTCTAGATTGGTGGGCCTCTATCCCACAAAATTTTAGTTAACAGCTAAACACCCTAAACAACTGGCTTCAATCTACTTCTCCCGCCGCGTAGAAAAAAAGGCGGGAGAAGTCCCGGCAGAATTGAAGCTGCTTCTTTGAATTTGCAATTCAATGTGGTACTCACCACAGGACTTGGTAAAAATGGGACTTAACCCACATCCTTAGATTTACAGTCTATTGCTTTACTCAGCCATCTTACCTATGTTCATAAACCGATGATTATTTTCCACAAACCACAAAGACATCGGCACTCTTTACCTCTTATTTGGCGCCTGAGCAGGAATAGTAGGAACAGCCCTTAGCCTATTAATCCGAGCTGAATTGGGACAGCCTGGTACCCTGCTAGGTGATGATCAAATTTATAACGTAGTAGTAACAGCTCATGCATTCGTAATAATCTTCTTTATAGTAATACCAATCATGATTGGAGGGTTTGGAAACTGACTAGTTCCCTTGATAATTGGTGCTCCGGATATAGCTTTCCCGCGAATAAATAATATAAGCTTCTGACTATTACCTCCCTCTTTTCTCCTACTTCTAGCCTCATCTATGGTGGAAGCGGGTGCAGGAACCGGCTGAACAGTCTATCCACCACTAGCAGGAAATCTAGCCCACGCAGGGGCGTCCGTAGACCTAACAATTTTTTCTCTTCACTTAGCGGGGGTATCTTCCATCTTAGGGGCTATCAACTTTATTACTACAATTATTAATATAAAACCGCCGGCCATATCACAATATCAAACCCCTCTGTTCGTATGATCCGTACTAATTACAGCAGTCCTACTGCTTCTATCTCTGCCCGTTTTAGCAGCTGGCATTACTATACTACTCACAGACCGAAACCTAAACACATCCTTTTTTGACCCCTCCGGGGGTGGAGACCCAATCCTCTATCAACACTTATTCTGATTTTTTGGACACCCAGAAGTGTACATTTTAATCTTACCCGGGTTCGGAATAATTTCCCACATTGTAACATATTACTCAGGCAAAAAAGAACCCTTTGGCTACATGGGAATAGTCTGAGCGATGATATCCATCGGCTTTCTAGGCTTTATTGTATGAGCCCACCATATATTTACTGTAGGAATAGACGTAGACACACGAGCTTACTTCACCTCAGCCACTATAATTATTGCCATCCCCACTGGAGTTAAAGTATTCAGCTGATTAGCTACCTTGCACGGAGGAAATATCAAATGATCCCCTGCCATACTATGAGCACTAGGGTTTATCTTCCTATTCACAGTGGGAGGACTAACAGGTATTGTATTATCAAACTCATCCCTAGATATTGTCCTTCACGACACATACTATGTGGTAGCCCACTTCCACTATGTATTATCAATGGGAGCTGTATTCGCCATTATAGGAGGCTTTGTTCACTGATTCCCTCTATTCTCAGGTTATACACTTAATGATGTTTGAGCAAAAATCCACTTCACAATCATATTTGTAGGGGTCAACATGACCTTTTTTCCTCAACATTTTTTGGGTTTATCAGGCATACCCCGACGCTACTCAGACTACCCAGATGCTTATACATCATGAAATACAGTATCATCCATAGGCTCATTCATCTCACTGACAGCAGTAATATTAATAATTTTCATAATCTGAGAAGCCTTCTCATCAAAACGAGAAGTCATAACAGTAGGACTTACCTCAACCAATATTGAGTGATTACATGGGTGCCCTCCTCCATATCATACATTTGAAGAGCCTGCTTACGTAATATCAAAATAAGAAAGGAGAGAATCGAACCCCCTAAGATTGGTTTCAAGCCAATATCATAGCCACTATGACTTTCTCAATAAAAGATATTAGTAAAAATTACATGACTTTGTCAAAGTCAAGTTATAGGTAAAAGTCCTTTATATCTTCATGGCATACCCGCTCCAAATAGGACTCCAAGATGCAACCTCCCCTATCATAGAGGAACTACTGTACTTTCATGATCACACACTAATAATTGTATTTATAATTAGCTCCTTAGTCCTTTATATTATTTCTCTTATACTAACTACAAAACTTACCCATACCAACACTATGGACGCACAAGAAGTCGAAACTGTTTGAACAATTTTACCAGCTATTATTTTAATCCTAATTGCCCTCCCTTCACTACGAATCCTGTACATAATAGACGAAATTAACAACCCATTAATAACCGTAAAAACTATTGGACATCAATGATACTGAAGCTATGAATACACGGACTACAAAGACCTAAACTTTGATTCCTACATAATCCCCACTCAGGAATTAAAACCCGGAGAACTCCGATTACTAGAAGTTGATAATCGAGTTGTCTTACCAATAGACCTGACAATCCGAATACTTATTACCTCTGAAGATGTACTACACTCATGAACCGTACCATCCCTAGGACTAAAAACTGACGCTATTCCAGGACGCCTAAACCAAACAACACTTATAGCAATGCGACCAGGATTATACTATGGTCAATGCTCCGAAATCTGTGGTTCAAACCACAGCTTTATACCAATCGTTCTTGAAATAGTCCCACTATCTTATTTTGAAAAATGATCTATCTCAATCCTATAAATTCATTAAGAAGCTAATACAGCATTAACCTTTTAAGTTGAAGATTGAAGGTACCCAACCCCTCCTTAATGAAATGCCACAATTAGATACCTCAACATGATTAATTACAATTACATCAATAATTATTACTTTATTTATAGTTCTACAACCAAAAATTTCAAAACATAACTTTCCAGAAAACCCCCAATTAAAAGCAACTAACATCAAAAAAACAAATACCCCTTGAGAAGAAAAATGAACGAAAATCTATTCACCTCTTTCACTACCCCTACAATAATAGGAATCCCAATCGTAATATTAATTATCATATTTCCATGTATACTATTTCCCTCACCAAATCGATTGATTAACAACCGACTGATCTCTGTTCAACAATGACTAGTACAGTTAATCTCCAAACAAATACTAACCATCCACAACACCAAAGGGCAAACCTGATCCCTAATATTAGTAGCCCTAATTTTATTTATTGGCTCTACCAACCTCCTAGGCCTTCTGCCACACTCATTCACCCCTACCACACAGCTGTCCATAAACTTAGGAATGGCCATTCCCCTGTGAGCAGGCGCAGTATTATTGGGCTTCCGGTATAAAATAAAAATATCCTTAGCCCATTTCCTACCCCAAGGAACTCCACTTCCATTAATTCCAATACTTATCATTATTGAAACCATTAGCCTATTTATTCAACCCCTAGCATTAGCCGTACGACTGACAGCTAATATCACCGCAGGACACCTATTAATTCACCTAATTGGAGGAGCCACTCTAGCCCTAATAAATATTAGTATAACTACAGCCTTTATTACCTTTATTATCCTCATTCTTCTAACCATCCTAGAATTTGCCGTAGCCTTAATCCAAGCCTATGTCTTCACTTTACTAGTAAGCCTATATTTACATGATAATACCTAATGACTCACCAAGCCCATGCCTATCACATAGTAAACCCCAGCCCATGACCACTAACTGGAGCACTATCCGCCCTTTTAATAACATCAGGATTAATCATATGATTCCACTTCAACTCAGTACTTCTCCTTGCCATCGGACTTACAACTAATACGTTGACTATATACCAATGATGACGAGATGTAATTCGAGAAGGTACATTCCAAGGACATCACACACCCGTCGTCCAAAAAGGCCTACGATACGGAATAATCCTGTTTATTTTGTCAGAAGTCTTTTTCTTCGCAGGGTTCTTCTGAGCCTTTTATCATTCAAGCCTAGCACCAACACCTGAGCTAGGAGGATGTTGACCACCCACCGGTATTGTGCCCCTCAACCCCCTAGAAGTACCCCTTCTAAATACTTCCGTCCTATTGGCCTCAGGAGTATCTATCACCTGAGCACATCATAGCTTAATAAAAGGAAATCGCAAACACATAACCCAAGCACTTCTTATTACCATTTCCCTAGGAGTTTACTTTACATTACTTCAAGCCTCAGAATACTATGAAACACCATTTACAATCTCTGATGGAATTTATGGCTCCACCTTCTTCATAGCTACAGGATTTCACGGACTACATGTAATTATTGGCTCAACTTTTCTAGTAATCTGCTTCCTGCGACAACTTAATTTTCATTTCACATCTAGCCATCACTTCGGATTTGAAGCAGCAGCTTGATACTGACATTTCGTAGATGTAGTATGACTATTCCTATATATCTCTATTTATTGATGAGGATCATATTTCTCTAGTATTAATTAGTACGATTGACTTCCAATTAACCAGTTCTGGTCTAGCCCAGAGAGAAATAATAAACGTCCTCCTAGCTCTCCTAACTAACATTATTTTATCCTCTCTACTAGTAACAATTGCATTCTGACTTCCACAACTAAATATTTATACAGAAAAAACCACCCCATATGAATGTGGGTTTGACCCTCTAGGATCAGCACGGCTACCATTCTCAATAAAATTCTTCCTAGTAGCAATCACATTCCTATTATTCGATCTAGAAATTGCCCTCTTATTACCTCTTCCTTGAGCAGTACAAGCAATAAACTTAAGTACTATAAATACTACAGCACTAATACTAATTTCCCTACTAGTCGCAAGTTTAGCCTACGAATGAACCGAAAAAGGACTGGAATGAGCTAAATATGATAATTAGTTTAACTAAAACAAGTGATTTCGACTCACTAAATTGTAATTCTTATTACAATTATCAAATGCCCATAGTGTATGCCAACATCTTCCTAGCCTTTATGCTATCCCTCATAGGATTACTAGTATTTCGATCCCACCTCATATCTTCTCTACTCTGCTTAGAAGGCATAATACTATCCCTATTTACTATAATAGCTATCATCATTCTAAGCAACCATCTAACCTTAGCCAGCATAGCCCCTATTATCCTTTTAGTATTCGCAGCATGTGAAGCAGCGCTGGGCCTATCACTTCTAGTCATAGTCTCAAACACATACGGAACAGACTACGTACAAAATTTAAATCTCTTACAATGCTAAAAATTATAATCCCAACCATAATACTCATTCCCCTCACATGACTATCAAACCCCACTATAATATGAATTAATACCACTACTCACAGCCTACTAATTTCTTTAATTAGCCTAATATACCTAAACCAATCCACCCATAATAGTATTAGCTCCTCACTGCTATTCTCTAACGACTCCTTATCAGCTCCCTTATTAGTACTTACAACATGACTTCTTCCACTAACATTAATAGCGAGCCAATATCACCTATTAAAAGAAACCCCCACTCGGAAAAAACTCTTTATTTCTACACTAACCGTACTACAACTATTCTTAATCATGACATTCTCTGCCACAGAAATAATTATATTTTACATTATATTTGAAGCTACTCTAATTCCTACCCTAATTATTATTACCCGATGAGGAAGTCAACCTGAACGACTAAACGCAGGCCTATACTTTCTGTTCTATACCCTAATAGGGTCTCTCCCACTATTAGTAGCTCTACTTTACATCCAAAACAACACAGGCACATTAAACTTCATAATAATACACCTCCTAGCTCAACCACTAACACCCTCTTGATCCAACATTTTTATATGACTAGCATGCATAATAGCATTTATAGTAAAAATACCCCTATACGGACTCCACTTATGATTACCTAAAGCCCATGTAGAAGCCCCAATTGCTGGATCTATAGTCCTGGCCGCAGTACTTCTAAAACTAGGAGGATATGGCATAATACGTATTACAATTCTACTAAACCCAACAACCAACTTTATGGCGTACCCTTTCATGATATTATCCTTATGAGGCATAATTATAACAAGCTCTATTTGCCTGCGTCAAACAGATTTAAAATCCCTAATCGCTTACTCCTCAGTCAGTCATATAGCACTAGTAATTGTAGCAGTACTAATTCAGACACCATGAAGTTTCATAGGAGCAACAGCTCTAATAATCGCACACGGCCTAACATCATCAATACTATTTTGCCTAGCCAATTCCAACTATGAACGAATTCACAGCCGAACTATAATCCTTGCACGAGGCCTACAAACCCTACTTCCACTAATAGCCGCATGATGGCTTATAGCCAGTTTAGCCAACTTAGCATTACCTCCCTCAATTAACCTAATCGGAGAACTATTCGTAGTAATAACCTCATTCTCATGATCCAACACTACTATTATTTTAATAGGAACAAACATTATTATTACTGCCTTATACTCCCTATATATATTATCCCTAACCCAACGCAGCAAATACACACATCACATCAAGAATATTAAACCTTCTTTCACACGAGAAAACACCCTTATAGCTATACACCTACTTCCTTTACTCTTATTATCACTAAACCCTAAAATTATTCTAGGCCTTACTTACTGTAGATATAGTTTAATAAAAACATTAGATTGTGAATCTTACAATAAAAGTCCAAAACTTTTTATCTACCGAAAAAGTATGCAAGAACTGCTAACTCATGCAACCATGTATAAACACATGGCTTTTTCAACTTTTAGAGGATGGAAGTAATCCGTTGGTCTTAGGAACCAAAAAATTGGTGCAACTCCAAATAAAAGTAATTAATACATTCACCTCCTTCACTATAATTACCCTCTTCATATTAACCCTGCCAATTATAATAACTACTACCAAAATATATGAAAATAAACTATACCCACAATACGTAAAAACCACTACCTCATACGCCTTCCTAATTAGCACCATCCCAATAATAATATTCATATACTCAGGACAAGACGCAATTATCTCAAACTGGCACTGAATAACTATTCAAACAATAAAACTATCAATAAGCTTCAAACTAGACTACTTTTCAATAATCTTTCTACCAGTAGCCCTATTCGTCACATGATCTATCATAGAATTTTCAATATGATATATACACTCCGATCCATTCATTAATAAATTCTTTAAATATTTACTAATATTTCTAATTACTATAATAATTTTGATCACAGCTAATAATATATTTCAACTGTTTATTGGATGAGAAGGTGTAGGAATTATATCGTTTCTCTTAATCGGATGATGATATGGACGTACAGACGCAAATACAGCAGCTATACAAGCAATCCTCTACAACCGTATTGGAGATGTAGGCCTTATCATAGCTATAGCCTGATTTCTGCTAAACTTAAACACATGGGACCTTCAACAGATCTTTATAAATAACAGCAACAACCTAAACATTCCACTAGCAGGACTACTTCTAGCAGCCACTGGAAAATCAGCCCAGTTTGGCTTACATCCATGACTGCCATCAGCTATGGAAGGCCCAACTCCAGTATCCGCCCTACTCCATTCAAGCACAATAGTAGTAGCGGGGGTATTCCTACTCATTCGATTTCACCCCTTAATGGAACATAATAAAATGATACAAACAGCCACTTTATGTTTAGGAGCCATCACAACCCTATTTACAGCAATATGTGCCCTAACACAAAATGATATCAAAAAAATTATTGCCTTCTCCACATCAAGCCAACTAGGCCTTATAATTACAACAATCGGCATTAACCAACCATACCTAGCATTTATACATATCTGTACCCATGCATTCTTCAAGGCAATACTATTTATATGCTCGGGATCCATTATCCACAATCTAAACAATGAACAAGATATCCGAAAAATAGGAAGCCTATACAAAACAATGCCATTTACCACTACCTCATTAACTATCGGAAGTCTAGCCCTCACAGGAATACCTTTCCTAACAGGATTTTACTCCAAAGACCTTATTATTGAAACCGTCAACACGTCGTATACCAACGCCTGAGCCCTATTACTTACCCTCATCGCCACATCTATAACAGCCGCCTACAGCACTCGAATTATATTCTTCACAATACTAGGACAACCTTACTTTAACCCAACTACAGTGATCAACGAGACTAACCCCCTCCTAATTAATTCCATCAAGCGCCTATTGCTAGGAAGCATTTTCGCAGGGTATTTAATCTCCTACAACATTCCACCCATAACTACCCCGCAAATAACTATACCTTTTTATATAAAAATTACAGCTCTCACAGTAACCATTATGGGTTTTATCTTGGCACTAGAACTTAATCTCTCATCCCAAAACCTCAAATTTAACTGCTACTCTAACCCAACAAAATTCTCCAATCAACTAGGATACTTCCCCACCACTATACACCGACTTGTACCAACATTAAATCTCTACATAAGCCAAACATTAGCATCAATACTACTAGACTCAGCGTGACTAGAAAAATTACTTCCCAAATCTACCTCAAAATTTCAAGTAAAAGCATCCACTTCAATTTCTAACCAAAAAGGAATAATCAAACTATACTTCCTATCTTTCATTATTACTCTAGCATTAAGCATACTAATACTTAATTTCCACGAGTAATCTCCATGATTACTAACACACCAGTAAGAAGAGATCAACCAGTAACAATTACTAATCAAGTCCCATAACTATACAACGCTGCAATACCCATGGCCTCTTCACTAAAAAATCCTGAGTCGCCTGTATCATAAATTACTCAATCACCCATCCCATTAAATTTCAACACAACCTCGACCTCATCATCCTTCAAAATATAACAAGCAGCCAACAACTCAGACAACACACCCACAATAAAAGTGCACAATACAGCCTTATTAGAGACTCAAACCTCAGGATACTCTTCAGTAGCCATAGCAGTTGTATAACCAAAAACAACAAGCATCCCACCTAAATAAATTAAAAAAACTATTAATCCTAGAAACGACCCCCCAAAACTCAATACAATGCCACAACCCAAGCCCCCACTCACAATTAAAGCAAGTCCTCCATAAATAGGAGAGGGTTTTGAAGAAAACCCTACGAAACTTATTACAAATACAACACTTAAAATAAACACAATATATGTTATCATTATTTCCACATGGAATTTAACCATGACTAGTGACATGAAAAACCACCGTTGTAATTCAACTACAGAAATCCTAATGACCAACATCCGAAAAATCCACCCACTAATAAAAATTATCAACAACTCATTCATTGATTTACCCACCCCATCAAACATCTCTACATGATGAAACTTCGGCTCCCTGCTAGGGACATGTCTAATCATACAAATCATCACAGGCTTATTCCTAGCCATACATTACTCACCAGACATCACCACAGCCTTCTCCTCAGTAACCCACATTTGTCGAGACGTAAACTACGGCTGAATTATTCGCTATATACACGCCAATGGAGCCTCCTTATTCTTCGTATGTCTGTTCTTACACGTAGGACGAGGACTATATTACGGCTCCTACACGTTCTCAGAAACTTGAAACACTGGAATTGTGCTACTACTTACAGTCATAGCTACAGCGTTTATAGGATACGTACTCCCATGAGGACAGATATCATTCTGAGGAGCAACAGTCATCACCAATCTATTATCAGCCATTCCCTACATAGGCTTCGACTTAGTAGAATGAATTTGAGGTGGGTTCTCAGTCGACAAAGCAACCCTAACCCGATTCTTCGCCTTCCATTTTATCTTGCCATTTATTATCGCTGCTCTAGCAACAGTCCATCTCCTATTTTTGCACGAAACAGGATCTAATAATCCGTCCGGAATTCCATCAAACTCAGACAAAATCCCATTTCACCCATACTATACAATCAAAGATATTTTAGGTATACTATTCCTACTCATAGCTCTCATAACCCTAACCCTATTCTCACCAGACCTATTAGGAGACCCCGATAACTACACCCCAGCCAACCCACTAATCACTCCACCCCATATCAAACCAGAATGATACTTTTTATTCGCCTACGCTATCTTACGATCAATCCCTAATAAACTAGGAGGCGTAATAGCCCTAGCCCTATCTATTTTAATCTTAATAATTATTCCCCTTCTAAACACCACTAAGCAACGAGGAATAATATTTCGACCTCTAACCCAATGCCTATTCTGACTTTTGGTAGCAGATCTACTCGTCCTAACCTGAATCGGAAGCCAACCAGTAGAACATCCATACATCATTATCGGCCAAATCGCCTCAATTCTATATTTTACAATCCTACTACTACTCATACCTGCCACCAACATTATTGAAACCAACATACTAAAATGAAGAGTCTTCGTAGTATAATTATTACACTGGTCTTGTAAACCAGAAATGGAGAATAAGCCCCTTCCTAAGACTCAAGGAAGAAACAACAGTTCCTCCATCAGCACCCAAAGCTGATATTCTAATTAAACTATTCCCTGATATATCACAATTTAGTTAATTCATATATTACATAAATTTTACTGTGCTTCCCCAGTATGTCCATTTTTTCCCTCCCCTATGTACGTCGTGCATTAGTGGCTTGCCCCATGCATATAAGCATGTACATATAATGTTTGATCTTACATGATGTACTTCACTTAGATCGCGAGCTTGATCACCAGGCCTCGTGAAACCAACAACCCTTGCGAGCAGTATACCTCTTCTCGCTCCGGGCCCATAACACGTGGGGGTTTCTAGAGTGAAACTATACCTGGCATCTGGTTCTTACCTCAGGGCCATGCAATTGTTGTGGCAATCCTACTGACCTCTCAAATGGGACATCTCGATGGACTAATGACTAATCAGCCCATGATCACACATAACTGTGGTGTCATGCATTTGGTATCTTTTTTTTTGGGGGGGGAGGAACTGGTATCACTCAGCTATGACCGTAAAGGTCTCGTCGCAGTCAGATAAATTGTAGCTGGACTTATTTATTATCATTTACCCGCATAATACAACCATAAGGTGCTATTCAGTCAATGGTTACAGGACATACACACATACACACACACACGTCACACACACACATACGCGCACACACGTACGCATACGTACGCATACGTACGCATACGTACGCATACGTGTACACGCACACACGTACGCATACGCGCACATACACGCACGCAAGAAATATAGACTATTAGATGATTGGATAGTACAAACCCCCCTTACCCCCCGTAGCTTCAAAGTATACACATGCCTGTCAACTTCTGCCAAACCCCAAAAACAGAACTAAGCACAATGCAACATTAATGAAACCACTTAAAATTATTATGCCCAACATCTAATTTATCCCTATAAACTTAAAGTCTATCTATAGATACATCCCCTTTAGCTCTAATTGCCCCCTATTAAATTTTTATCATTACATAACCCCATAAACTAAATTAACT